GGTACAATATCTATGACTTGGTGTCCGTCCGACATATCTGCTATGTTTATTTCATACCCGCCCTTTTCTTTACGCACTATTTTGCTTACTATACCCGCCGCTGTAGCATTATAGACTGTATTGTTACTCTTACTCCCATCGGGATAAATCTGACCCCTTCCCCTGTTCCCACCAACGTAGATAGGATATTTTAAGAAGTAAACATCTTTCTTAGTAGCAGGGTCCGGGGAAAGAATAGGAAAGGTGATTTCGCTATATTTCTGACCAGGAACAGGACCTATGACAAGAATATTTTTTTTAGCCGGACGATAACTCTGAAAAGACAGATTACCCATCTTTTCTTTCATTTCGGGAGAAATACGATCGGGAGGAGCTAGTTCGAATCCCTCAGGTAAAATAAGAACCGCCCCCACATTCAAAGACCCCCTTTTACCATTAGAAAGAACTTGTTTCAGTTGCATATCATAAGGGATTCTAACAACTGCTTCAAATACAGTATCGGGAAGCACCGCTTGCGGAACCTCAATATCCACGGGCTTATTAGCTAAATGGCAATTGGCGCATACAATACGCCCGGTTGCTTCTCGTGGATTTTCATAACTCTGTTGTGCAAAAATGGGATATGCGTGTGAAATAGATGTCCAAGTTATTACATATATCAACATCGCGATCGATACAGACATGGATCGAGTCATCTGCTCCCTTACCCAAGAAAAGATATTTCTATTTTGCATGGTCCAATCATTGATCCCGAAAATTTCTACAATAAATTAGGTAGGTTGCTAGTATAGTTTCCTATCCACGATTCTGCTATTTACTGGAATAATTTCACTGTAACACAGGAAAAATTCCCTGGATGAGTAGAAACATAAAGAGTGGGTAAAATTTTTAATGGTTTGTTTTGTTTATGGGCGAAGTAACAAACATTAGAATTGGATTCATATTAATTCATATTATCATATTAGTGGATTATTTTTTAGTCATTCAGTGAATGATAAATCACTACAAGTGAGGGAGATACACGATTTAAATAACGGAAGATCCAATATTTAAAAATGGTATCTAGAATGACTGGAAAAGTGGAAACAAGACCAGATATAATTTGATCATTATGAGAAAATCCAAAATCCTTGTAGACAAAACCAATCATTAGTTCCCAACCATGAGGCGAATGGAATCCAATACATAAATCAGTTAACAAAAGAATAGAAAAGGCTTTTATTGTGTCGCTTAAATTATAGAGAAATTCCCTAACCCAAGAATTAAGAATGACAAGTTCTTCATTACCCAGAATAGAATAACCACTTAGAATAGCAAAACTTATTATATTTGTTGAGAAGTGCAAAATGGTATGGATATGATCCTCATTGTGCATCTGGACCAATCGTATCGTTTCTTTGTGGATTCCTATACGAAGCTTTTGTATCTGCGTCTCCGGGTACTCCTTTATCATTTCGTCCAAAAGAAAGAGTTCTTCTAATTCTATGAATTTTTCTAGAACGTTCTTTTCTTGAATATCATTCAAAAAAGCTTCGGATTGACTAGTATTCCACCAATTAATAACCCAAGATTCCAGACTTTTATTAAATGAGAAAGAGATCCACCAAGGCAAAAATACTATAGATGCAAGATATGGAAGAAGGGGAGCGAATGCTTTCTTTTTTGTCATTTTGAATCAAATCAGTGAATTGTTAATGAAGCGGCTTCTTAGCTAGACTCTATCCAATCTGGTATTTTTATGAAACACGAGTGCTATAATATAACAAAGAGGATTCAATTACTGAGCCCCTTACCCAGTGTGGGGAAACGTGGATTCTTTAGTTCATTTCAAAATACTTCAATTGGTACGCGCAAGAAATAGGCCAATTCAGCAGCTTTTTGTTCAATTTCTCGTGGAGTCAAATTCTCATCAGTACGAGTCAGCGGAAGGGCCCCCTGACCCCTGATTTCCATATAAAGTACACGACGAGGATAAAGACCCTCTTTAGCCTCTATTCTAATCGACTGGATATCTCTCATAAGAAATCGAAGGAAGATGCGACGATTTCGTCCAGGGAATCCCCAACGAAAAATACACACTATTCCCTCTTTTCTATCGAATTGATCATAACCACTACCTACATTCCACCAAATTGTGCACCACAAATAGGAGCTAATGAACATACCTGCGATCCCATAGAAAGACATCACGATTCCCTGTGGAAAAAAAATGATTTGCTGAGACGGAAATAAGGATATCAGATTCCGACCAAGATAACTAGAAGTTCCAACCAACAGGAATCCTAGTGAACCTAAAAAAAGGATACAGGCCCAGAATAAATTACTCGCTTTTCGAGATCCCGTTATAAGTTCTATCCATATACGTTCTGATCGCCAGTTCATAATAGATCCAGTTACATTTTATTGGAATTGAGAAAATAACCCAAATGAATTTGACTTTCTGTTTTTGTTCCCAAAGTAACTCTCATCAACTAGCACTATTATGATATGTATAAATCATTAGGAATAATTCATAGAATCCGTTCAATAAAAAAAAACAACCCCGCCATATGACCGACTATAGAAATATCCGTACATATAGATACATTGACTTTCCTTTTCAGGCATCTGCCGATCCATTTGAAAATAGCTATAATGCATTTATATGTATATCCATATATAGGATATAGGGTTTTCACGTGCATAACCGCCTTTCACTTATGTGTGTTTGGAAGAAGCCACGGGTTGTACCATATTCCAATAAAATAAATGGATATTCATATTATGATCCAAGTCAAATTCTTAAAAAAAAAATTCATGAGATTTGGTCCTAGACAATCTTGTTTTTTTGAACATGAATAGATAAAGAAGCCATTGCAATTGCCGGAAATACTAGGCCCACTAAAGGCACAAAAAAAGAGGGGAAGTTGAAAGTTGCCATAGACTAGATACCTCGATTTAATATTTGTACCTGTTATAAAGATATCTTATGATAAGTATATCGATTATAAGTATATAATAATAGGTTAGGTACAAGAAATATAGAATTAAATAAGTGTACCCATTCCCCTTTCCTTTCTATTTTTTATTCTTGTTCTTTTCTACTTATCTTCTAATTACTTATCTTCTAATAAAAAACAAAGGCGTTTCTTACAAGTTCGCAAAGAATTGGATTTATAATGAACCCGATCCGCGGCAGATTCCTAGTAAAATAGGAATGGGAATTATCGGGGGATATATAAAAATACAGGATTTCAATTCTATATTTTCTATATTTGAATTATTCAATATCTATAATAAAGAAAATACGTAAGAAGGAAACATTCATTTTTTCTTTTCCTAATTTTAAGGAAGGGAAGAAAGAATTAACTCTTTTATCCTGGTGATAGAGTCTTCTCGATCACTAATCATGAATAGAGATAAAAAATAGATCTGGAAAAACTAATAATAAAATAAAAGTAATTATCCGAAACTTCTGATCCTTTATACTAGATCTTATGCCCTCAAATAAGCCCCCGTTCTTTGGTTTTTACTTTAGATTATAATAGATTACAATTACAATAAACTAAATACGAATTCTATTCACCAAAAATAAAGAAACGAATTTCATTTTAATGTTCTACTTGTTGGTTTAATTTGTATTCACGGGAAAGAAACCATGAAGTTGAAATAACTCGCTCAGAACACCTTTTAAAGGATTACGTGGTACGATTGGGTCGAATAAGCCTTTATGGAATAAATACTCAGCCGCTTGTAAACCATCAGGTACTGTCTTATTCAATGTTTGCTCAATTACTCTTTTACCCGCAAATGCAATGTAGGCATTAGGTTCGGCAATAATAATATCTCCTAACATACCAAAACTAGCGGTAACTCCACCGGTTGTAGGAGATGTAAGGATGGATACATATAATAACTTTTTATTTGATTGATAATTATATGAAGCGGAAGATATTTTTGCCATTTGCATCAAACTCAAACTGCCTTCTTGCATACGCGCTCCCCCGGAAGCACACACTATAATAACAGGTAGAGATCTATCAGTAGCATATTCGATCAAACGGGTTATTTTCTCGCCTACTACGGATCCCATACTCCCCCCCATGAACTGAAAATCCATAACCCCAATTGCTATGGGAATACCGTTTAATTGACCTATGCCTGTTTGAACAGCCTCGGTTAACCCTGTCTTTATTTGATAAGAATCAATACGATCTTTATAAGGCTCCTCCTCCGAATGAAATTCAATGGGGTCCACAGAAACCATGTCGTCATCCATGGGAGCCCAAGTGCCTGGATCAATCGAAAGTTCGATTCTATCTGAACTACTCATTTTCAAATGATATCCACATTGTTCACAAATATTCAATTTTGATCTCAAAAACTTCTTATAATTTAATCCATAACAATTTTCGCATTGAACCCACAAATGCCTGTATTTTTTATTTATATCGAGATCATTATATTTTCCTTGCATATGGGAATCGCTTTCGTGGGAATCACTTTCATGCGAATCGCTTTCATGGGAATCACTTTCATTTGCACTAGTTTTTATATTGGAACTTGCAATGCCAATATCATTTACGTTTTCATTACAAATGTAACTATAAATATAGCTCTTACTGTAATTTTCACTATCACTTGAAATGTAACTATTAATACTAATTTCAGAATAAAGATAATTGTCAATGCATCTAGTAATGTGATTATTCCAACTATATTTAGTATCATACATGTAATGATCATAGTAGTGATTGGCACTCGTAGGCCCATTATTCAGATAACTAGAATTAATATAACTCGAAAAAGACCGTTCTAGTTCACTTAGAAACGAATGATCGTTGTCAATCTCAAAAATATGATTTTCAATATCAAAATATATGGAATAATTGTCACCATTACTATCCCTAACTAAAAAAGTGTCATCAGAGATGAAACTCCGAATGCCCCTGACATCAAATAAACGATCAACATTATCGCAACGGGAGCTCTCACGCTCCCCCCAATTATGAATGTTTTTA